CAAATAAGGTTTTCGTTAGAAAAAGATTCTATAAAAGCAATGATAAATAGATACTAATAGAGCAAGAAAAGAAGGAAATAAAAAAACATAGTATAGAAAAGATATCCAAAATGATATAGAAATCACTATCCTATCCTTAGTTTTTATTTCCTTAATTTAATTTCGTTTGATTAGGGCAAAGTTCCTTAAAAACCTCTGCCTTTTTTAAAATATCCTGAACAGTTCCTGTGGGCTGAGCACCTTTTTCAAGGAAATAGAGAATAGCAGGAACGTTTAAATAAGTTTGATTCTTGATTGGATCATAAAAACCTACTTTCCGAAGATCTCTTCCTTCTCTTCGGGATCGAACATCAATTGCAACGATTCGATAGACGGCTCATCGGGATAGATGTAGATGAAAAAGAACCCCCCCCTAGAACCGTATAGGAAGTTTTCTCCTCGTACGGCTCGAGAAAAAATGATTCGAAGTTTTGTCTATGAATAAAGAATAAAATTCTAATAAATAGTAAAGGAATCCGTAAAAGAAATTACCCTATAATTGAACTCATAGTCATTTTTATTTAGCTTCCTTCCTGAAAACTAAAAAATCATTTGTACTCATAACTCAAGTTGAATATTATCAAATATATTAAAGAAAATTAATATATTTTTTTATTGAGTGGTCTTTAACCCCCCCCTTTGTCTCCTATTTAGTATTTAGATTCTTTATTCGGATCTGTGAGACAATTGAAGCGGTGTTTCCTTGTTCTGGGATCCTTTATCTTTGTTTTAAATCATTGGGTTTAGACATTATTTCGGTGCTTCTTAATCTTTTCAAAATGGTAGCAACATACCCCTTTTGCGATTTCTTTCTATCAAAGAATCATACCGACGGTTGATTCGTACGCGATACACTGTGGATCGAAAAAGTTTTTGCGGTTCCAACAATTCAATTTTTTTGAATTGAAAATTTGCTCGAATCGGATCCTTTCGATTTCTATATCGAAGATATACTTACGAAGTTGTTCCAATTTATTGATTGGCATTAACCCTAGATCTTTGCCCCTGAGAAATTAATAAATACTTTCTACTCGAGCTCCATCATGAACTATTTACATTACAACCCAATAAAAAAAGAAGGGTTCTAGTAGAATAGAACAAACGACGTCGAGCCAAGAGCACCTTCATTCCTATATAAAAGAAAATGGTGGATGTAAGAATAAGAATCCACACCGGATCGTGTCCTTCAAGTCGCACGTTGCTTTCTACCACATCGTTTTAAACGAAGTTTTACCATAACATTCCTCTAATTTGTAATTTGGAACCAGTATGGAATTGATTCCATTATGGAATCATGAATAGTCATTGGTTCAGTCGGTACAGAGACATAGTCATTTATATTTTTTCTTAACTATTAACTACATGGATAATAAAGATTTTTCTGAAGAAATCTTAGCAAGACCCGAGCTTTTTTTGTATGAACGGAACTTTTTTCTATAAATCTCTATCTCAAAAAGAATCTAACAGAAATATCCAGAAATCGAAATATAGAAATAACCTAACTAACAGAAATAACACGAATAAATAAATTCTATTTGACTTTGCCTGTTCAAGTAACTCAATAAGATAGACTGACCCATTTCCAACTTTCCAAAGATTCAACCCATAAGGAATCATTACAAATCTTGATAATTGAAAAAGTTTCCTACTTCGACATCATTATTTCAATTTCAGTCAAGTTTTACTTTTACAGTAAAAGCTACATTTGATTATCATAAGAAATAAAATAAGAAATAAAAATCTCTGTTTCTTTTCAAATAGAATTGTCAATGATTTAAAGCAAACAAATAAGTTAAATAGATCGAACAATAAAAATAAATATCATTGTTAAATATTTAAATTTGAATATTTTAGGGATGCAAATTCTTTTTCACAAAAATAGAAAGACTGTTGTCGCTGAAATAGGATAACAATACATACGTACAATACATACCTATAGGCTAAGCACTTCCTCTTTTATATGTATTTTCATATTTTGTTTAACCTGAGGTTAAATAATCTTTCTGCAACTGTGATCTATGTCCCATCTTATCTTTATCTGGATCACAAAAGGATTCAGTTACATTTCCATGTCATTTGAACTCGATTTAGTTCAGTTTGTGAAAAACTGAGATATGATTCCGAAAAGAATCATTCAAAAAAGAAAAAAGAATAATATTCTATCCAATATTAGACCTTGAAACAGAACCTTGTTGAACAAAAAAGATGTATTCGGATACAATGGATATGCTCTGGGACGGAAGGATTCGAACCTCCGAATAGCGGGACCAAAACCCGTTGCCTTACCACTTGGCTACGCCCCATTTCTATTTTTATTGGACATTAATACTAATAAAGAATAATATTGCTATTAAGTGTTCGTCAATTCCAGTCCAACTATCTATAGAAAATCTTTCTTCTTTATTCTTCTTTATATAATATATTATAGATTCGTGCTAGGATTTTGACATGTGTATATCTAGAATTCAACTGAATTTATTGATCATTACATATAATTCAATTAAGATATTGTATGAAAGTATGATTTCTTCTATTCTCCTTTGAGAATTGGAGGATTTTTGATTGAGCGGAAAAAGAAGGATTTTTTGTCTACCTTACTTTCTTCATTTTTCCTTATATAAAAAACTCAATCAAAATGCAATTATTTCGACGAACAAAATGTCTGTTATGCTTAATATCTTTAGTTTGATCTGTCTTAATTCTGCCCTTTATCCGAGTAGTCTTTTCTTTGCCAAATTGCCCGAAGCCTATGCTTTTTTGAATCCAATCGTAGATGTTATGCCAGTTATACCCCTGTTCTTTTTTCTTTTAGCCTTTGTTTGGCAAGCTGCTGTAAGTTTTCGATAAGATCTTGAATACTATCCTAGAAAATTCATATTTAATATTTATTCGATAAAAATTATAACAATTGATAAGATCAAATAAGTCTGGGAATATGAACCTTCAATTCAAACATTGAAATTCTTGGATAGCCGCAATTTGGCTCGCCCCATTTCCCGATTCTAATCCTTTTCTGGCGAAAGACCTTAATTAGGTTAGGGGCCCTTAGAATATCTAATTGTGGGTATGAAAGTGATTTGTGGTAATCAAAGACTCTTATTACAATTATAAATTTCAACTTCATTTGAATTTCTGAACATTCTTTTCTATTTCTAGAATTCATTTCTTGGTGTCAAAATAGGATATGTGATATAAAAATGGAGGATCTATTATCTTTTCTCGTTTTTCTTTTTCAAAAAATGATCTTGGAGGTTGTGTAATGCTTACTCTCAAACTTTTCGTTTACACAGTAGTAATATTCTTTGTTTCTCTCTTCATCTTTGGATTCCTATCCAATGATCCAGGACGTAATCCTGGACGTGAAGAATAAAAATTTCGTGTTTCTTGCTTGATTTTACAATTTTCTTAAGATTTTATTTTGTATATTCCATACGTTTAACTAGGAAAAAATCAAAAGGGGTTTGCGAAATTTGAAAGAAAAAAATATAAAGTCATCAACGGAAACGGAAAGAGAGGGATTCGAACCCTCGGTACGAATAACTCGTACAACGGATTAGCAATCCGCCGCTTTCGTCCACTCAGCCATCTCTCCCAATTGAAAAAGATAATTACTATGTTACATTACACATCAAGTAAGGATTAAAGAAAGTATTTCTTTCACATTCTTTATCGTTATTATATAATTAGCAATTCCATTTAGATGCTCGAAAGATCCAAATAGAAAGATAAATAAAGAAGACCTTCTTGCTTTTATTTTGTTCGAAGTGCCTTTTGGGCCTGGCCCGGTCAATACCCAGCCGGGCCTTTTTTTGTTCCAAGGAATTCCCTTGATTTAGAGGTATAGGAAAGGAAACATACTCTAAAAAAGATACCCAATTTGGTATCTGTGTAAGAATTTCTGTTGTGGGGTTTACATATACTTATCATTTTTGTTATAATGGAAATTGAGAAGGATTTTGAATTCAAAAGAATAAATTAAGTATATTTTGTAGTTTCTTATGTCATTAGGCAAACCCAATTTTAGATTCAAATCCAAGAATCATTCAGGAATTCTCCGTCAACGAATAGTTAATGTAGTTAATGGTTCGCATTTGTCATAAATTTTGGCGGCATGGCCGAGTGGTAAGGCGGGGGACTGCAAATCCTTTTTCCCCAGTTCAAATCCGGGTGCCGCCTCATCAACAAACGAATCAAAATCTCTTATCTGCTAATATAAATCACCCTAATTTTCCCCAGCAGAACACGATAAGGGGATTGTTGATACTTGGTTGATTCTAAACATCTGTTCTGGGGATTTTGTAAAAGATTGGAAATCTTTCAATCTAAAATTCAAAGAAAAATTATATTATATTATAATGGTCGAAGCAAGACTTCCCGATTCCCTTCTACTGCTAATTACTGCTAATGCAATGTCTACTGATTGGGTCTTGAATTTCATTGGCATAGCCAGCGCTAACTAGTTGTGGGAAGTCCTTTATGTAATCTACATATATAGACTCGCGAGAATCTCTGAGTGGTCAGGCATTCAATCACTATTAGATTGAGATTGGATCACTATTAGATTGAGATTGGATGGATCATTTACTTTTTTATAGAAAAAGTGAAAAAATTATTATTTTTTTTGAAACCCCTCGTCAAGAGTATAATATACTATCTCTCAACTGCTTCAGAGAGACAATCGGGAAAGGGTACAGATTAGATCAAATAGCAAATAAAAGTATGTAATAGATAGCACTGGATCGATTTTTACTTTGAAGGGCAACAAAGAATGGGACCTCTTTTTTTATTACTATATGTTCCATTAGTAACATTCCTTTGTAGCGTGATTGTGTATTTTATTTGTGTTTAGTCTTTCCCGATTAGAAATCATATAGGAATCTTTTAGAAATGGATTTATTTGATTGGTTCATCAATAGTGAATAGTGTTCGGCCAGAATCCCTTTTTGACTCTGGACCATGGATTCTACTATTATTAGTGAGCAATACAATAATGGAATATTTCTATCATAAAGATAAGGGACATAATTGACATGGATATAGTAAGTCTCGCTTGGGCTGCTTTAATGGTAGTCTTTTCATTTTCCCTTTCACTCGTAGTATGGGGAAGAAGTGGACTTTAGAAGCACTACTAATTTAGTTGAGGAATGAAAGGTATCAATTGTTTTATAGATCGTTCTGCAACGTATTTTTTATTTGAATTGCAATAATTTTCAAATCAAAATATATTCATTTCGAAATTCCATTGGATTCTAATGGAGAAATGGATTCTATAACAGTAAAACAATTATTGCAGAAAGAAAGAAATTTTTCAGAAAGAAAATGGGGTCCTACGTTAATTCCATATATGGATTAATCACTACATATATTGAAGATAGAAGCTAATATAGTATAGCAACTTTATTAGAAAGTCAAGTGCAATTTTATACACTACTATAACACTAATAGAGAGTATGGTAAGAAAGAAATGTCTTTCTTACCATACTCTCGGATCTCATAGAATACCGTCCATTATAGCCCGTGGATTTCATTTAAGACGCAAAAAAAGAATCCTTTTGATTTGATTTCTTCAACTATTGATAAGAACTAAGAAGTCAAGTTTCATTTCAAGTAATTAATTATTTTGACTGACTGTTTTTACGTAAATGATAAGTAGAAAAGCAGTAGGAACTAAAATGAACAGTGCAGTAGCAATAAATGCAAGAATATTTACTTCCATAATCTCAATCTCATCGTTTTTTTATTTCACAATAACTCGGGATTTAATCCCATAGAGATGATAAATCTTTCACCTGTCAATTCAATGAATGCATTACCTATCGATGATCTTGAATCGGATCAATATCATGAATAACAATATCTGAGCTATTAAATTAATTCGTCGTCGAGAATTGAATAGTATAACATACGAAGATCTTTTATCCATACCGAATCCAAGATTGGATTCCCGGACCAATCAAAAATTCCTTTATTTATCCTTCTGTTCTTTTCTATAACCTACCTTAGGTCTTCCGGGTAGAACCATCAAATGAAGTATCCTCGTCCGTTTCCATTAACTACAAAACCCCAACAAACAATACAAGCGAAGTGGAAAAAGAGAGGAATTGGGTTGTAAATTGGAATGATCCAATTTTCTTTGGAAGACAAAGAAGTATGAGAAAGATGAATCGCGGGAGAAAAGATGGAATATTCTATCAACTTCACTATTCGTCACTATTTTACTATTTTCGTTATTTTCATTTTAGTTTAGGGTTTGTTCTTTCTTCGACAGAATCCTGAAAAAAAGAGGGGAAACCCCCTCGGAATGAAATTATGCTCTCTGTCCCTTCTTTCATTTCACATAAAATGGAGAGGTGAATTGATGTACTTATTGGATCCGTCGGGACTGACGGGGCTCGAACCCGCAACGTCCGCCTTGACAGGGCGGTGCTCTTGCCTATTGAACTACAATCCCAGGGAAATAAGAAGAGATCTAGCAGAAAATTTTGATTCTTTTTTCTTCTCTCTTATCAGGTATTTCTTAAGAACAAGAGGGTTCTACCATCTGATAGTAGATTGGCGAATTGTTGGGCCGAGCTGGATTTGAACCAGCGTAGACATATTGTCAACGAATTTACAGTCCGTCCCCATTAACCACTCGGGCATCGACCCAACGCCTAATTAGACGTTCCATAATCAACTTCCTTTCGTCTCCCAGGCGGACTTGACAAATACATTTCACTTTTGATAAAATCCTACTCCTATGGTCTTGGTATACCCCTAGAGGGACTTGAACCCTCGTTTTCTCCGTGAAAGAGAGAGGTCGTAACCACTGGACCATAGGGGCACCAATGGACCATAGGGGCCTATGGCCACCTTTATTCATAAATAAACTAGAAATAGTAGTTGCCGAGGGCCGTCCACCTTTAGGAAATCAAAAAGCACTACACAATACAAATACAATAGGGAATAAGGCCTAAGGCCACCTTATATAAATCAGCCGAGGGACACTTTTAGAAGATGAATAGGATATGAATCAAACCGAAAAACTCGTGAACTTTTCTGTAGGTTAATGGTAATCAAACTTTACCGTTAAACTATAAAATCTTTCAACTTTATTTCATTGGTCTTTCTCGTCTTTATCTCTCTCATTCAGAAAGAGTTCTGCATTGGATCCAAAAACCCGTACCTCTGAATCAGCAGGAGATGCAAAAAAGGATTTACCAAAGTCCGATTTGGGAATTCTATTGAGCCCTAAATCATATCAAAGTCATATCAAATCAAATTATATTATATTGAGCCCTAAATAATACTGTCAATTGATTGAGCCCTAAAGAATACTGTCAATTGACGACAGGAGGGCAATAAAAGAAGAGAAAAGACATTAGGTGGGTTCATCAATACAACATTCCTTTAGTTTTCTGGTATTAAATATTCAAGTAGATTAGATATCTTCAAGTAGATTAGAATATCAATACCGTTATA